CCAAAGTTGGCTTCAGTCATTATGTATTGAACCGAGGCAAAGGCCTCGGTAACGGTTGGACGATAGTAAAAAGTCATGGCAAACCCCGTAGCTACTTGTACTAAAAAACAAGTAAGTGTAATACCTCCTAAACAATAAAATATATTTACATGTGGAGGAACATATTTACTAGTTATATCATCCGCAATTGCCTGAATCTCGAGGCGCTCTTCGAACCAATCATATACTTTATTGAGATAGGTAAACCAAGGGAACTCCCCCTCAGAGAACTGTATATGAGAATTTCATCTCGTACAGCTCAAGCAGAAACACCCCAATACTGGTTACAACAGATATGGAATAGAAAGTTTGAAACCTCCCCTTTCTTAGTTCCTGGATTTAATCTTCTCTGAAGATATGAAGGACTCAAAACCCTAAAGCTCTTTGTGTTTTTGTGATGATAATGCCAAAATTTCAAGTCGGCTCATTCGTCTTTATGTTGATCGTTACGGGCCTCTTGAATCTTCTCTGCCCCTATTTTTTTTATTGTATTCATAGGACTTCTCTTGTTCAGACCCTATGAATCGATTGAAACCTGAGATTCATACTAAAACCACGATGATTGAATAAAGCCCTCAACCAAGCTAAGTCAAAAGGTTCTCTGAGTAAGAACCATTGAATCATCACTTATTCAATGAATAGATGAAATCACTAATAAAAATCCAGAGAAACCTTTGCCCATTGGTCAAAAAAAAGCATAAAATAAATAAACCCAAATTGGAAGGAAGAAAAATACAATCCTTCGCTTTAGAATTCTAAAAAATTCTATTCAAATCAAAATCTTTGAATTTTTTTTGTGAGTCCGGTTGCGAGGTCCGAATAGTAAGTAGGAATCATAGTTCAAATATTTCTTGATCTATTCCATATAGTCCGTGCTCCAGATACTATAGGATGAATATCCGACGAGGTAGAACCATCTCTATTCTATCAAGATGACAGACCCATTCTCTGTACTATCAGTAGGATCAATTATAACAAGTCACACACTCATATTCCGGAAATACCGAAACAAAGGAATTCCACGGTCGAACTACCAGAATGGACTCGAAATCTGAGTCCTAAGTGATTCATTTTGGATTGAAAAGCCAGAACTTCATGGCTCTTATAGACCTAATTCATTGAAATTCCATCCAGTAAAACGGAAGAATTAAAAATCTCCAAAATAATGGATAGAAATACCGCAAATAAAGCCATTGCGACACCCATCAAAGGGGTTGTTCCCCACCCAGGAGCTACTTTACCATATTCCGAATTCAATGGTTTCAATAAATCCCCTACTAAAGTTCGTCTTGGACCAGATCTAGAACTACCTTCAACGATTTGTGTAGCCATAAATCCTATTGCATTGGTTGAGATCTGTTGACTTTGTATACCATTCCGTAGTAAATAAACGATCTTATCATGGATCCATTGTGGTCTTGAAATTGGAAATTATATAATAATGGAAACAGCAACCTTAGTCGCCATCTTTATATCTGGGTTACTTGTAAGTTTTACCGGGTATGCCTTATATACCGCTTTTGGGCAACCCTCTCAACAACTAAGAGATCCATTCGAGGAACACGGGGACTAGTTGAAGTAATGAGCCTCCCAATATGGGGGGCTCATTACTTCAATTGAGATGATGAAAAATCATTTCACCTTTTTAGTCGGAACCTTTGGCGGTTCTCGAAAAAAGATAGCGAAAAAAATGATTCCTAGAGTAGAGACTAAGAGGAATGTATAAACCAATGCTTCCATAAATTCGATCGTGGTTTACAATTATAGCTTCCACACCTGTTCATTTGGGATTATCTCCCAGATAAAGAAAGGACAAGAGTCAAAATCAAAAAAAAAAAGGCGGTGATTCAAATCAAGATTTCGTCGGTACCCTATATCACTATATCAAAATCCAAGTAAAATCAAAAATAGAAGCGAAAAATACCAGAACCAGGCCGATGTTGTATCAGACCGTTTGTCTCCTTGTAGTTGGATCTCCAATCTTTTGGAAGGTCCCAAATTCTACTTGAGCATCCAAATCCGGGTCAATACCCGCAAAAACATCTCTGAACAAGGTTCTAGCACCATGCCAAATGTGTCCGAAAAAGAAGAGCAAAGCAAACGAAGCATGTCCAAAGGTAAACCAACCCCTTGGACTGCTACGAAAAACACCATCGGATTTCAAAGTAGCACGATCTAATTCAAAAATTTCACCCAATTGAGCACGTCTAGCATATTTTTTCACAGTAGCAGGGTCGTTATAACTGACTCCATTGAGTTCGCCGCCATAGAATTCAACAGTTACCCCTACCTGTTCGACACTATACTTCGATTCCGCCCTTCTAAAAGGAACATCGGCTCTCACAATTCCGTCTCCGTCTACCAAAACTACTGGAAATGTTTCAAAAAACGTAGGCATACGACGCACAAAAAGCTCACGCCCTTCTTTATCTCTAAAGATAGGATGTCCTAACCACCCAACAGCAATTCCATCCCCGTTGTCCATTGCACCCGCTCGGAATAATCCCCCTTTCGCTGGATTATTGCCGATGTAATCATAAAAAGCTAATTTTTCGGGAATTTTAGACCAAGCTTCTGAGAAACTAAGATTTTCAGCTAACCCGGCGCTAACTCTTCGATATATTTCTTGCTGGAAGTATCCCTGATCCCATTGATAACGAGTGGGACCAAATAATTCGATGGGGGTAGTTGCTGAACCATACCACATGGTTCCAGCAACAACAAAAGCTGCAAAAAAGACAGCAGCGATACTACTGGAAAGTACGGTTTCAATATTACCCATACGTAATCCCTTGTATAGACGTTGGGGTGGACGGACACTAAGATGGAATAGACCCGCTAATATGCCCAAGGTCCCCGCTGCAATATGATGAGAGGCTATTCCTCCCGGAACAAGGGGGTCAAAACCCTCTACGCCCCACGCAGGATTTACAGGCTGTACCTTTCCAGTTAGTCCATAAGGATCAGACACCCATATTCCAGGACCATACAAGCCTGTTACATGAAATGCGCCAAACCCAAAGCAAGCTACTCCTGAGAGAAATAAATGAATTCCAAAAATCTTAGGCAAATCCAAAGAAGGTTTTCCTGTACGTTCATCACAGAATATTTCTAGATCCCAATACACCCAATGCCAAATAGCTGCCAAGAAGCACAAGCCAGAAAACACAATATGTGCGCCAGCCACACCTTCGTAACTCCAAATACCCGGATTCGTTATAGTCCCCCCTGTAATACTCCAACCGCCCCACGAATTGGTTATTCCTAAACGAGTCATGAAGGGTATAACGAACATACCTTGTCTCCACATTGGATCAAGAACGGGGTCAGAGGGATCAAAAACTGCTAATTCGTATAGCGCCATTGAACCCGCCCAACCAGAAACCAGAGCTGTATGCATTATATGGACAGAAAGCAACCGACCAGGATCATTCAATACGACGGTATGAACACGATACCAAGGCAAACCCATGGAAATACCCCTTTATCAAAAAAAAATAGACACAATGTAACTTTATCGCATTGGAAAAGACTATGCTATGGACCTCCCCTTTTCAGAGGATTATCTCAGAGCAAGGGTTAATATTTATTCTATTATTTATTTTATTTCGTTAGTCATAACGGAACAATTCTGTTCGTAGGAACAAAGAGAAGCAAATCTATTCTATACCCGATAAGTAACAATCCGCAATGGGGGGATTCCATGGGTCCCATTTTCCATGAGCGAATGTATGGATACTTGGTCATGATTCGAGCAGCCCGATCCATTCGTAAGAATTTTCCCTTATTCATTTCGTCTTCCTCTATAAACTTGTCAATCTAGGGATAAGATACGAGAGATAGCAAAACTATGAAAATACTAGGAAAACAAAAAATCCATTGTTACGTTTCCACATCAAAGTGAAGCATAGTACTACTCAATCTCTTTTTCTTTCATTTAATGCCTATTGGTGTTCCAAAAGTACCCTTTCGGAATCCTGGAGAGGAAGATGCAACTTGGATTGACTTATAGTGCGACTTGTCAGACATATTGGGTCATATGGAATTTCTCCGTTCTCTCCCCCGACCGAGATATCTTCTATTTCGCCTCAAAAAGATTGATTGAACCATCAATCAATCTTTGGAGCGTGAAGTGCAATTCGATCTATTTTTGTTTTGAGGTATTTAGATTAATATGAAAATTCTCAATTCGAATAATTTATGGTTGGCTTTTTTGTTGTTTGGGCCAATAAAATGAACTATCTAGGCTCCGTTTAAAAATTAAAAAATACCCAACGGGTAATTGTAATATAATATATGTATGATTACCGCTTGTATCCTAAAAAATTCCTGTTTAGATTATACCATACGAGTTATACCATATGAGCAATCTCAAACTGACAATCAATGAAATATTAGTGTAACTACATCAAATATTTGGCGGAAGACAGGCACGAAACCAATTGAAAAAAAAAAAAGAAGTGGTATTGGGACCCTTTGTCCTATATGTGCAAATCAAAATCGGGCAGATTTTTACCCGGAGTAGAGCATAAATCTAAAAAAAAAAGAAAGAGACCCGTTCAGGAACAAGAAAATAACATCGTAATTTGGATTGGAGTTCGGTGAAACAATAATATATCAATAAAAGGTTAGTTCAATGAGTTTAGTGGATTCTTTTTTTTTTTTAGGGAAAAACGAACAAAAACTCACCCTTCCCAAAAAAAAAATTGAAGAAAAAACCCCCTCGTTAGGACGTGGAAAAGTCCTGCTATGAAAAAAGAAAGCGAGGAGGGCTAGAATCGACAGATTGATTCTTTTTTTTTCCGCAGTTTTTTGTGAACTGTATGCATCCAAAGGTGCGTGTATGGTTCCTAGGGGATAAAATTTTTTTGTCCTAATCAACCGACTTCATCGAGAAAGATTACTTTTTTTAGGTCAAGCAGTGGATAGTGAGATCTCCAACCAACTTATCGGTCTTATGGTATATCTTAGTCTAGAGGATGAGAACAGGGATCTTTATTTGTTTATAAACTCTCCCGGTGGGTGGGTAATACCCGGAATAGCTATTTATGATACTATGCAATTTGTGCTACCAGATGTACATACAATATGCATGGGATTAGCTGCTTCAATGGGGTCTTTCATCCTGGTCGGAGGAGAAATTACCAAACGTCTAGCATTCCCTCACGCTCGGCGCTAATGAGTTTTTTATTTGATAGAAAAAGAAGACTATGCTTTCAACGCATGAAATATGAATAAAATCATAAGTGATAATAGCACAGCACTTCGGATTCGATATAAGCAAACCGTTATTGTTTTTTCATCACATGAAATTATATATCGAGAGAGTAGTATGAGACAAAGACAAACAAAAAAGGGTATTTCCAATTTTATCTTATCTATTGGGGGTCCAGTTCAGTGTCACAAACTTTTTTGTTTTCACACCAAAAGTATCTTTCTAATATTTATGTTATGAAAGAGTACTAAAATGAAAAAAAAAACAAACAAGAGCTTTCTTTTCTTTGTTTTGTTTGATCGGGTCAAAAAGAAACTTTAGGATTGCTGAATCACAGACGAGATAACTATAGAAAGCAACGGAACCATCATAGTATTTTGGAACTCCCGCGAAAGGAAGGGTGGTAAATGGATCACGATCGCTTAAGGGTCTAGATCTGATAGATCCTTTTTTTCTTTCCCCAATGGAAAAGAAAAAGGGAGGGGTGAATTCCATTGCGAAAGCCGTATGCAATGCACAAAGAATGCCTGTACGGTTGTTTTATTTTTCTTTCTTGTTATTTTTTTTCGTTCGTCCGATCGGACGAAATAGAAATAGAGGAAGCATTTTTGATGTTATATCATCAGGGTAATGATCCACCAACCTGCTAGTTCTTTTTATGAGGCACAAACGGGAGAATTTGTCCTGGAAGCGGAAGAACTGCTGAAACTCCGCGAAACCCTCACAAGGGTTTATGTACAAAGAACGGGTAACCCCTTATGGGTTGTATCTGAAGACATGGAAAGGGATGTTTTTATGTCAGCAACAGAAGCCCAAGCTCATGGAATTGTGGATCTTGTAGCGGTCGAAAATACCGGGGATTTCACGTAGAGTAAAGAAGTAAAATAGGAAATTCATAATCATCTGGTTAGGATTGATCTAAACCAGTCCATTCTGTATACGATTCAGTATGCCAACTATTAAACAACTTATTAGAAACACAAGACAGCAAATCAAAAATGTCACAAACTCCCCCGCTCTTCGGGGATGCCCTCAACGTCGAGGAACATGTACTAGGGTGTATGTGCGACTCGTTCAGATCATGAGCTGGAATAAAAAAAGTAGACCCCTTTTCCATTATCAACGGCCAGTACCAATGAATAGGATCGAAGAACTCCATTCACTATTAAATACAAAAAAAAAAAGACCTCTATCTCTATTGTGATTGTATATTCAATTTATGGTTTCTGTTGGTGCAAATCCAATCAACTCAATTTGAGATGAGAAGCAATTCCCCATTGGTGGCAAATGATTGATTATTCATTAAGCGGGGGGAAGTATTTAAGAAGCAGAAAGATTCTACTTCTACTCTTGCAAGAACGGACTAACAGGGTCAGCTACCTAGCCAACCTTCATAATTAAATGTCGTTACTGTATAGGTAGATCTTGTTGTGAAAAGATCCATTACTGAATAATTTATGGGTAGAGTCAAAGAATGTGAACTGTACAAGTTACTAATAACATTGATTTAATGAGGGAAGTGGCTCCGGCGTATAGAGAGGACCTCACCGTTTCAGAAGTAACCATAGAAACGATGTAACCCACTGTTTCTTTATCCATTTACCTTTAATACTTTATATTTTACTTAATTTACATTACTTAAAATTCAAATTTACATTTCTAAATGAAATGCACGGAAAAATCGTGGTTGGGAAGGTCATAGTAGCAAAAGCCATTGGAATTTTTATTTTATACATCGGACTAATCCGTTTTGTTATTAACAGACTAGGAAAGCGAAAAGGAATGACTGAAAGAAAAAAATCAATTAGTTATTCATCAAAATCAAAGCTCAATTTGATTCAATGACCAGAATTAAACGAGGGTATATAACTCGGAGACGTAGAAAAAAAATTCGTTTATTTGCATCAACCTTTCGAGGTGCTCACTCAAGACTTACTCGAACTACTATTCAACAGAAAATGAGAGCTTTGGTTTCTGCGCATCGCGATAGGCGCAGGCAAAAGATACATTTTCGTCGTTTGTGGATCGCTCGAATAAATGCAGTAATTCGTGATAACAAGGTATCTTATACTTATAGTCGATTAATAAATAATATGTACAAGAGGCAGTTGCTTCTTAATCGTAAAATACTTGCACAAATAGCTATATCAAATAGTAATTGTCTTTCCATGATTTCCAATGAGATCATTAAATAAGGATATTGGAAGAAATCCACCAGAATGATTCAATAAGGGGGTCCCCGGAGAATAAACTCCGGGAGGATAGAGTAGAACTTACTATTCTAAATAAAAAAATGAACGAACACGTTTCAATAAAAAAAGATTTCTTTTTTTTCTTACGATGTAACAACCCAATTTGTATTCTCGAATTTTTCGAACAAGACATCAACCCGAAGTGGGGCGGGGTTCGGTTCAGATTGGAATTTAGATTCCGTTGAGGAATAGGCCTATTTATTTCTTTCTGGTTCGAAGACCAGTAGTTCTAGGGGTCGACTCAGTTCTCTCAATTTGTTTCTCATTGTTAAGAAAAGGTAACGAAGATAAAATACGAGCTTGTTTTATAGCAATAGTAATTAATCGTTGTTGTTTCAAAGTCAATCTATTCACCCGTCTAGATAAAATTTTTCCTTGTTCACTAATAAATCGACTAATTATACTCATGTTTCTATAATCAATTCGGTCGCCCAATCCAATTGGGGGCAAACGCCGACGAAAAGATCGCTTGGATTTAAGAAAAAGTCGTTTGGATTTATCCATGTTTATTCCTTATCTCTAAAAAAATCCTATTTCTCAATTCTAATTCATTTGGGATTCGACCGAAACGAAATAGGATTTTTTTGGTTTATGGTTAGATTTAGCTATATATCCATATAGGTAATTTGTTCCTTGGAAGGGTAGCACACACATGTTCCGTTTGATCTATTTCTTTATCTCCCCATGAATCGTATGTTTGTAACAATAGGGACAGAATTTTTTCAATTCCAATCGATTAGGCGTATTGTGTCGATTTTTTTGAGTAATATATCTGGAAATACCTGGCGATTCTTTATTAATACCGTTTCGGACACAACTTTTACATTCCAAAATCACTTTGACTCTGACATCTTTACCCTTGGCCATAAATCTCCTTTGGATTTTTGATTCACTCAACTTTTCTATTTAGTTTATTGATTATGAATTTTTGATCCGAAACAAAGAAAAAAGAAGTTGCTAACTCGAAATCTAGTTTTATGAAAGATTTCGTTGCAATCAATGAAGTAAAAAAAAGAATAAGTAATACAATGGTTTCCAACTACCCATTTTGTCTAATTCCAGTATTTCATTTTATTTTATTTTATTCATTTAAGTATCTTGTATTCTTTTATGATTTTGTTGCACTAGATTCCCGTTAAGTTGAAGCATGAACCGGGGTTTTACTGCGGTTGAATTCTTTCTCGTTTCTTCTTTTTTACTTTATTTTATACCATCAGATCCTAAAAAACTGAAAAAAGAACAAAAAAAAAAAAAAGGGGGGGGTTAGTCCCAGATAATTTATTGTATCTTTAATATTTTGTATCCCTTCCTATGTCAATAACTAGAACGAAAAAAAAGGGAATGTTAACGCATCCGGGAATAAACGATTGATCTCTATTAATAGACCCGCTAAAGACCCGAACCATAGAGTACTTAACACAGGTGCCACAGAGAGATATGTTTTGAAATTTCGCATTGTAAATCCTCCTTCTTAATTGTAATACATATATGATTGCATGCATATGTAATTAAGGATTTGTTGTATTTGTACGCTAAATCCTTAAGTAAAATGGATATATACAACGACTGGGTAAATGATATTTGTTTCTTACAAGAGAAAAAGACATCTACTTCGTTTCTTTTTGAGCATTACCAATAAATATTCATTTCTTCATACGGTGGGTTTTAATTCATACGTTGGGTTTTATATCATATATAATGAATTCTTTCATTTTTATTCTTTCGTTATATTCATTCTATTATGTTATGAATATTCAAATTCAATGTTAAATGAAATATATATTATTTGTATTCGAATTTATTTATATTATATAATTCTTTTTTCTTCTTATCTTATAAGAGAATATATATTCTACATTATTCTAAAATTTTATTTTAGAATATGAATTCTATATTCTATGGATTTTGGATTTATTCTATTTAATAAATTGAATTCTATTTACTTTCTATATTCATTCAATTTTTTTTTTTCATTTTCGATATTCAAAGTTTTAGTTATATGTTAGAATATTAACATTCTAATTATTATGTTTTTTATATATGTTATACGTATATGCTATATGAGACAAAAAAATGAGAAATGACAATATTTATATATTATGTATCTAAATGAAGGAAATAACGATGTGGAAAACAAGATAAGGATTTTCTACAATGACACTGTAGACCTATTGAAAGGGATGTAGCGCAGCTTGGTAGCGCGTTTGTTTTGGGTACAAAATGTCACGGGTTCAAATCCTGTCATCCCTACCTATTATTTTTCCTATGGGCATTAACGAAGAATCAATTGATCTCAAATTAAATTGGACCTTCTTTTTTTTTAGAAAACTATATGCATACAAGCCGTATTGGAGGTACAAAAAGATATAAAAAAAACCTTTTCTTTATGATCATATCTATGTATTGTAACACATAGTCATAGTAAGAAAGCGCTCTTAGTTCAGTTCGGTAGAACGTGGGTCTCCAAAACCCGATGTCGTAGGTTCAAATCCTA